AGGACCTACAAGAAGATCAAAAAATAAGAGACTTTATTAAAAATTATATTCAAAAGAATATGAAAATATCCTCCGGCGCCGAGGGAATTGCGCATATTGAGATTCAAAAAAGAATCGATTTGATCCAGGTCATAATCTTTATGGGATTCCCAAAGTTATTAATAGAAAGTAGACCGCGAGGGGTCGAAGAATTACAAATGAATCTACAAAAAAAATTTCATTATGTGAATCGAAAACTTAACATTGCTATCACAAGAATTGCAAAACCTTACGGGAACCCTAATATTCTTGCAGAATTTATAGCCGGACAATTAAAAAATAGAGTTTCATTTCGAAAAGCAATGAAAAAGGCTATTGAATTAACTGAACAAGCGGATACAAAAGGAATTCAAGTACAAATTGCAGGGCGTATCGACGGAAAAGAAATTGCCCGTGTCGAATGGATCAGAGAGGGCAGGGTTCCCCTACAAACCATTCGAGCTAAAATAAATTATTGTTCCTATACAGTTCGGACTATCTATGGGGTTTTGGGCATCAAAATTTGGATTTTTATAGACAAGGAAGAGGAATAAGAAAACTTTCATTGTTTTTTCCTTCTATCTATTGATAGAAGGAAAAAGGGAGAAACTCGTTCATTCTTTTTCCTACCAATCAAACTAATTCTTAATTCTATAGGGTTGAATAAAAATTCAATTGACCTTTTGATATAATTGCTATGCTTAGTGTGTGACTCGTTGGTTTTTTTTTAGGGTTAGGGTTACAAAAGACCGACCCGATAGTATGAAAACCAATTCATCACTTCATATTATCTGGATCTAAAGAACCAGTCAAGATATGTTAAATAAGTCATATCTTTGTAGCAACTGAAATAATTAAACTTTTTTAAAGCAAAATTACAGAAGAAAGGTGTGGATAAATGGAAGGATGAGAGAAAGAGAGAAAAATAATATCAATGATATAGAATTCTAATATGGAAGGTCTGTGGGTTATCTCATAAAAGACAATGTAATAAAGCATCAATACTAATTGATTCATACATAATGAAATTTTCAAGGAATTTCTGATAGAAGAGAAGAAAAAACTCAAGAGCTTCGAGTCAATAAAGACTAAGAAGGTTGACTCAAGAATAAATTGGATTATGAGCTCCGTTGTAGAATTCTGACCTAATCATTTAGTACGAAGTGGTGGAAACGAAGGAACCTGTGAATGCAAAAGATTTTATTAAACAAATGAATCTTAATAATTCACTAGTTAGGATGGCGAAATGAACCGGAAATTAATTCATCTATTCGGAAAAGTGACGAACAAGTGCTAGGACTGAAATAGAGATTGCAAGAGTCAATATTCGCCCGCGAAAACTTTCTTTTTTTGAATTGGTAAACTCGGATAAAGGACAAAAGACAATAAAGATTTATTAGGACGTTAGAAAAAAATAAAATCTTTTCTAAAAATGTTCTAATAGCTATTCAAATTAATTGAAATTCCATTTTGAATCCTTTTATTCGCGAGGAGCTGGATGAGAAGAAACTCTCACGTCCAGCTCTGTAGTAGAGATGAAATTCCGAAACAACCATCAACTATAACCCCAAAAGAACTAAATTCCGTAAACAACATAGAGGAAGAATGAAGGGAATATCTTATCGAGGTAATCATATTTGTTTCGGTAAATATGCTCTTCAAGCACTTGAACCCGCTTGGATCACATCGAGACAAATCGAAGCAGGTCGCCGAGCAATGACACGAAATGCACGCCGTGGTGGAAAAATATGGGTCCGGCTCTTTCCAGATAAACCAGTTACAGTAAGACCTGCTGAAACACGTATGGGCTCAGGGAAAGGATCCCCTGAATATTGGGTAGCTGTTGTTAAACCGGGGCGAATACTATATGAAATGGGTGGAGTAACCGAAAATATAGCTAAAAGGGCTATTTTAATAGCAGCATCCAAAATGCCTATACGAACTCAATTTATTATTTCGGGATAAAAATATAGAACCGACAGAAATGAGTCTTGGGGATGAAACAAAATCGCAGGTTTCTTTTTTTAGACTTAGACAAACAATATTTCTTTTATTTTTTTTCATCCTTTGCATTGGAAGAATAGACTCAAAAATTTATATGATTCAACCTCAGACCTATTTAAATGTAGCGGATAACAGCGGGGCTCGAAAATTGATGTGTATTCGAATCATAGGAGCTAGTAATCGCCGATATGCTCATATTGGTGACGTTATTGTTGCTGTGATCAAAGAAGCAGTACCAAATATGCCCCTAGAAAAATCAGAAGTAGTCAGAGCTGTAATTGTTCGTACCTGTAAAGAACTTAAACGTGACAGCGGTATGATAATACGATATGATGACAATGCTGCAGTTGTAATTGATCAAGAAGGAAACCCAAAAGGAACTCGCATTTTTGGGGCAATCCCCCGCGAATTGAGACAATTAAATTTTACTAAAATAGTTTCATTAGCTCCCGAAGTATTATAGAAGTATTATAAAATAAAAAGAGATCTGATATTTTTGGGGTATTTGAAAAGAAATAGTTTAAGAACTAGATTAATTCGTAGCTTGTGTTTCGCGTATATACCTTAAAAATTTTATATTCATAAACCAATAAAAAAACATGTTAATTATATCCAATTTTGAGACACCAAAAGTTTGAGTTCATCATGGGTAGAGACACTATTGCTGAGATAATAACCTCTATACGAAATGCTGATATGGATAGAAAAAGAGTTGTTCGCATAGCATCTACTAATATTACCGAAAATATTGTTAAAATACTTTTCCGAGAAGGTTTTATCGAAAACGTCAGAAAACATCGAGAAAAAAACCAAAATTTTTTAGTTTTAACCCTGCGACATAGCAGGAATAGGAAAAGACCCTATAGGAATTTGTTAAATTTAAAACGGATCAGCCGACCCGGTCTACGAATTTATTCTAACTCTCAACGAATTCCTAGAATTTTAGGTGGGATAGGGATTGTAATTCTTTCTACTTCTCGGGGTATAATGACAGATCGGGAGGCTCGACTAGAAGGAATCGGCGGAGAAATTTTATGTTATATATGGTAATCCATTTAATATCCAAATGAAATCCGAAACCTCTTCCTATTTGTAAAAAAAAAAAGATAAGGGGGTGAGTTGTCTAATATCGTTTCTCCTCCATTAGTTGATACCTCAAGGGGGCTTTACCTGGAATGAAAGAACAAAAATGGATTCATGAAGGTTTAATTACTGAATCGCTTCCCAATGGCATGTTCCGGGTTCGTTTAGATAATGAGGATCTGATTCTAGGTTATGTTTCGGGAAAGATCCGGCGTAGTTTTATACGGATACTTCCCGGAGATAAAGTCAAAATTGAAGTAAGTCGTTATGATTCAACCAGAGGACGTATAATTTATCGACTCCGAAACAAAGATTTGAAGGATTAGGTGATTTTTATTCAATACGATTCAAGATAAAAAATTCCAAGAAACCTATTTTCTATCGAGAAGTAGATTCAGAATTAAGATAAGGAATGACAAATATGAAAATAAGAGCTTCCGTTCGTAAAATTTGTGAAAAATGTCGACTAATCCGTAGACGGGGTCGCATTAGAGTAATTTGTGCCAATCCGAGACATAAACAAAGACAAGGATAAAGGGATAATCAGACTCACTAAAGAGCTCAGCGTACAAATACAAATAAAGAATCTGTTTTGACATGAAATGGATATATCCATATATTTCTGACTCATATTTATGAGATGATACAATATGGCAAAAGGTATACCGAGAACTGGTTTACGTAGAAATGTACGTATTGGTGCACGTAAAAGTGCACGTAAAATACCAAAGGGAGTTATTCATGTTCAAGCAAGTTTCAATAATACCATTGTTACAGTTACAGATGTACGAGGTCGGGTGGTTTCCTGGTCCTCGGCCGGTACTTGTGGATTCAAGGGTACAAGAAGAGGGACACCCTTTGCCGCTCAAACTGCAGCATCAGTTGCTATTCGTACAGTAGTAGATCAAGGTATGCAACGAGCAGAAGTCATGATAAAAGGTCCCGGTCTCGGAAGAGACGCCGCATTACGAGCTATTCGTAGAAGTGGTATACTATTAACTTTTGTACGGGATGTAACCCCTATGCCACATAATGGCTGTAGACCTCCGAAAAAAAGACGTGTATAGAAATAAACAGTGAAGAAATTTCAAGAGAAACAAGAGAAATAAATAATTCAATCAAAAAAAATATTATTACTATGGTTCGAGAGAAAGTAACAGTATCTACTCGGACACTACAGTGGAAGTGTGTTGAATCAAGAACAGACAGTAAACGCCTTTATTATGGTCGATTTATTCTGTCTCCACTTATGAAAGGACAAGCCGACACAATAGGCATTGCGATGCGAAGAGCTTTGCTTGGAGAAATAGAAGGAACATGCATCACACGTGTAAAATCTGAGAACGTCTCCCACGAATATTCTACTATAACGGGTATTCAAGAATCGGCCCACGAAATTATAATGAATTTGAAAGAAATTGTATTGAGAAGTAATCTATATGGAACTTGTGACGCGTCTATTTGTGTTAGAGGTCCTGGATATGTAACTGCTCGAGATATCATCTTACCACCTTATGTAGAAATTGTCGACAATACACAACATATAGCTAGCTTGACAGAACCAATAAATTTACGTATTGGATTAGAAATTGAAAGAAATCGCGGATATCTTATAAAGATGCCACATAACTTTCAAGATGGAAGTTATCCTGTAGATGCTGTATTCATGCCTGTTCGAAACGTCAATCATAGTATTCATTCCTATGGAAATGGGAATGAAAAACAAGAGATACTCTTTCTCGAAATATGGACAAATGGCAGTTTAACTCCGAAAGAAGCACTTCATGAAGCCTCCCGGAATTTGATTGATTTATTTATTCCCTTTTTATATAAGGAAGAAGAAAACTTACTTTTAGAGGACAACCAACATATGGTTCCTTTATCCCCCTTTACTT